AACATAAGAGACTCCTAATAATAGAAGATCCTTCTAATAGTTAAAAGTATAATAAAAAGAATCACACATTATCGAACAATTCGACAGACAAAATTACTAAAACCACTCAACTATTAGAATTTAGAATATAGAATGAGAATATAGAATACGGAACATTGATGGATTTAGGGATAATGAATTAGCCCTACATTATCCTTGAAACAAATTGAAAGAATCTCTTAGGTTTGTTGTTCCAACAAAAAATGATTAGTCAGAGGACTTCTACAAATACTTAAGATCAATAAAAGAATAGGTCCTAGATCCATGCGACTTAGGATTGGGTTGGGTCAGGTTGAAGTCTTGAAACTTGAAACAGAATTATTTCATGATTTTAATTTCAGAAATTGACTGGGATTGGGTATACCAAAACAAAAAAAAAGTGTTAACTCTTTGATCATGGACAGGAAAAGAGGAAAAATATCATATGTAATTCATTCATGAAAGTGGATGAAGAGAGATGGTTATTTGATCCAAGATTTTACAAATACCAATTAGGTCCGTTGGAATGAATTATTGTGTTTATTTTATTGTTCCTACTACTACTAAAATTTCTATACAAAACAAAACAAAAATGGAATGTATAATGTATTAGGGCTATACGGACTCGAACCGTAGACCTTCTCGGTAAAACAGAGAAAACTGATTATTATCGAAATGATTCGAACTGTTTCAAAGACCCAACATGCATTTTGTTGCATTGGGCTCTTTCATCAACTGATGTAAAGATCAGTTAGTCCACCATATTTTTTCTTTAGAGGAAAATAAGAAGATAATGAGATGGCTCCATGTGCTCTGATTCATTATTTGTATCCTGATCTAGGAGCAATACCAAAGTGTTTCAAAGAAGGGTGACCTTTATTTAGGTCTGCCTTCGGCCTAGATAAACAAACCTAAGTGAAATGCAGTCTCTATCGCTCCGCTGCAAGAGTAAAATATGAGACTTCATACACCTCAAAGCTCATAGGACGAAAAGAGGTTATTTTGAGATCCTTATACTCATTATGCCTGGCATTGAATGGACTGGGCTTTTACCTTACAAAGGCAGGTTCTTTTTTATTTGGCACCGGAATTCGCACCTGAACCGGATCAAACCAAATTTGTCAGGCTATTTTTCTCTTGTTCTCTCGAATCTACGGAGTAAGACATCGACTTCTCAAAAAGATCAATTATGGTCATTGCATAATGGACTCCCTTGAAAAACATTGGCGCACGTGTAAACGAGGTGCTCTACCTAACTGAGCTATAGCCCTTGTCATAACCATTTTAACATAGAGACAATTTCTTGTCAAGAAGGGTATCCTATAATCCCACATGATAACTCTCTGATCCGTTTATGTTTACTGGTAAAAGATTGATATTGCTTAGAAAACATATTTTATCTATAATCCATCGAAGTGATGGAGACCCTTTTTGTGGTGATAAATGACCTACTTAACCCAGTGGTTAGAGTATTGCTTTCATACGGCGGGAGTCATTGGTTCAAATCCAATAGTAGGTAGAACTTATTAGATACCGGATTCCATGGTATCTAATAAGTTTTTCTACTCATCCTCTTTTTTCGTTCTATCATCAGATTAATCAAATTAGACTTCATTGTGTTCAATTTGTGGAATCAAGATGTAGTGTGTAGTGTATAATAAAGAACTATTGAATGTATTTCCTACTAATAGGAAATCACTTTGACAGCTTCTACTCGTGTCCTAGCTCGTCTGAGAGCTAGATTTGCTTCAATTGCTTGTCTCTTACCCTCAGCTCTACTCAAGTTAGCTTCAGCTATTTCAAGAGTTTGTTGAGCTTCTTGTGGATCAATGTCAGTACTAATTTCCGCACCATTTCCTAAAATGGTGATCTCATTATTACTTATTCTAGCGAAACCGCCCATAAGAGCCACCGTGAACCATCGGTCGTTTAGCCGTATTCTCAAAAGACCTATATCTACAGCCGTGGCAATGGGGGCATGGTTTGGTAATACTCCTATTTGTCCACTATTAGTAGATAAAATAATCTCTTTCACTTCGGAATCCCAGATCATTCGATTAGGAGTCAGTACACAAAGATTTAAGGTCATTTCTTCAATTTGCTCTCCTCTTCTAAGTTCATAGCTTTCGCGGTAGCTTCATCGATGTTACCCACCAAATAAAAGGCCTGCTCGGGAAGACCGTCTAATTCTCCGGAAAGGATGAATTGAAAACCCCGAATTGTTTCTGCGAGACCAACATATTTCCCTGGAGAACCAGTAAATACTTCTGCCACAAAGAAAGGTTGTGATAAGAAACGCTCAATCTTGCGTGCTCTTGCTACAGTTAAACGATCTTCTTCGGATAATTCGTCCAACCCAAGGATAGCTATAATGTCCTGAAGTTCTTTGTAACGTTGTGAAGTTTGCTTAACCCTTTGTGCAGTTTCATAATGTTCCTCGCCAACGATCCGAGGTTGTAACATAGTTGACGTTGAATCTAAG